AAAATCGAACCATGCCGTTCGGAAGTGATTAAGAAATAAAACTTTCATTAATTCCTTTTTTTCTTTAATTTCATTCGAGGTAAAACATCCGAAACTTTTTTAACAGGGGTGGTATTACACAACCCCCCCCCCCTTTTTCACAAATCGTAAGTTCCGGATATCCAATTTTTATATTAGAAGGATTACCATATATAACACAAAATTTCTCCGCCGATTCTTTTTAGTCGAGCTTCTCGGTCTGTCATTATACCTTGAGAAGTCGAAAGGATTACAATTCCTATTCCGCCTAAAATTCGTGGAATTTGTTGAGAGTTAGAATAAATTCGTAGACCCGGTCGACTTATTCTCTTTAAATTTAAAATCGTTTTATAGGATTCTTTCTTATTTCGTATATGTCTTAGGGTTAAAATCAAAAAATATTGGTTGTTTTCGCGATGTTTCCTTACGTTTTCGATAAAACCCTCTCGTAAAAGTATTTTAACAATGCTTTCGGTGATGTTAGTCGATCCTATCCGAACCGTTCCTTTTCTATTCATGTCAGCATTTCGTATAGAGGTTATTATATCAGCAATAGTGTCTTTCCCCATGATAAGTTAAAATTCCTTATTGTTCTATAAATTTTGATATAATCAACATGTTCTTTTTCTTTTATTTATATATAGATATAGACGAATTATCTATTAATATATGAATTTAATTATTAATATTTGATTATTAAGGGTATATGCGTGATACACAATCTATTAATTAATTTTATTTCAATACCGTTTTTTTAATCCTATACTAACTATCGATACTAAGGTCTTATAATACCTCAGGAGCTAATGAAACTATTTTAGTAAAGTTTAATTGTCTCAATTCCCGTGGGATCGCCCCAAAAACCCGAGTTCCTTTGGGATTTCCTTCCTGATCAATGACAACTGCGGCATTGTCATCATATCGTATTATCGTCCCATTGTTACGTTTGAGTTCTTTACAAGTACGTACAATTACAGCTCTGATCACTTCTGATCTTTCTAGAGGAGTATTTGGTATTGCTTCCTTGATTACAGCAACAATAACGTCACCAATATGAGCATATCGGCGATTACTAGCTCCTATTATTCGAATACACATCAATTCTCGAGCCCCGCTGTTGTCTGCTACATTCAAATAGGTTTGTGGTTGAATCATATCATTTTTTTTGTATCTCTTCTTTTAATGCAAAGGACGAAGTAAAAAAATATTGTTTGTCAAAAAAAAGAAAACTGATAATCTTTTTATCCTTAAATGTTATTTAGCTTTTTCATTCTATATTCCTATTCAGAAATAATGAATTGGGTTTTTATAGGCATTTTTGATGCCGCTATTGAAATAGCTTTTCTGGCTATGTTTTCAGGTACACCACCCATTTCATAAAGGATTTTACCTGGTTTAACCACAGCTACCCAATACTCCGGGGATCCTTTCCCAGAACCCATACGCGTTTCCGCAGGTCTTACTGTAACTGGTTTGTCTGGAAATATACGTACCCAAATTTTTCCACCGCGTCGTACATTTCGTGTCATTGCTCGTCGCCCTGCTTCTATTTGTCTAGATGTGATCCAAGCGGGTTCAAGTGTTTGAAGAGCATATCTGCCAAAACAAATACGATTCCCACGAGAAGATATTCCTTTTAGTCTTCCTCGATGTTGTTTACGAAATCTGGTTCTTTTTGGGTTATAGTTGATGGGTTTTTTCTAAATTAGAAATTCCATCTCTACTACAGAACTGAACGTGAGAGTTTCTTCTCATCCAGCTCCTCGCGAATAAAAGGACTAAAAAAGCTTGTATTTAAGATATAGATGTAGTTAATGATTAATTCTATTAATCATGGTATTTTTTGAAATTTCATCCGATCTCTTCTAAATTTTTGTATGTCTTTTTCGAAATGGAATCCAAGATTAATTATATTTATTTAAAAATAACGTAATATCATCATTTCGAATGTCGGTTTTGTTAGAGTTAGAATATTCTAACAAATCCTTATTTTCTTTTATCTTTTGAATTTTTTTTTTTCGTATTTTATTACTTTTTTTTTCAAATAAAAAAAAATTTCGCTGACGAATATTTACTCTTTCAATCTCTATTTAAGTTTGATGTTTATCCCACGAGGTCTCAGAATAAAAATCAGAATAGATAATAAAGTTTCTGGTTTATTCCGCCATCCTGTCCAATGAATTACTAAGATTTTTTTTTCAAGAGAATCCTCTATATTCATGGGTTCCGTCGTTCCCATCGCTTCTTGATTAATCATTAGGCCCGAATTCTACAATGGAGCTCTTACATGAAATTTGGAATTTCATTTTTAAATTTGTTTTTGAGTCAATTTTCTCAGTTTTTATTGGCTCAAGGCTCTTAATTTTTGGTTTTCGGAACAGATTTATCTAATTATTATGAATGAATCTGTATTGATGCTTTATTACATTGCTTTTCTTACAGTGACCTCATAGACTTTCCAAATTGGAATCATATATCATTA